TGAGTGGTCTTTACTCCCCTGTTGTTTATCTCTTTAAAAATTCGATTTTGATTCTTTAGTCGGATCCAGTTATTGACACTATCGAACCAATTATCCAATTAGAATTTTTATAATTATTTCATTTAAAGGGTGTTTCCTTGTTTTTAGATCCTTTATCCTTATTTAAAATCATTGGGTTTAGGCATTACTTCGGTACTCCTTAATCCTTTCAAAATGGCAGCAACATACCCCTTTTTGATTTCTTTCTATCAAAGAATCCTATGGACGGTTGATTCGTGCGTGATACACTTTGAATCGACAAGGTTTAATCAATTCCAACAAGTTTTACTTTTGAATTTGAAACTTACTCGAATTCGATCCTTTCTATTCCTAATATGGAAGATACATTTACGAAGTTGTTCCAATTAATTAATTGGCGTTAACCCTAGATCCTTACCCTCGAGAAAGAGAAATGAATGAATCCCTTCTACTCGAGCTCCATCGTGGACTATTTACAACCCAATCAAAATAGAATCAAGTGTAACAGCACAAACGATGTCGAGCCAAGAGCACCCTCTTTCCTAGATAAAGAGAAAATGGTGGATGTAAAAATCCACAACGGATCCTGTCCTTCAAGTCGCACGTTGCTTTCTACCACATCGTTTCAAACGAAGTTTTACCATAATATTCCTCTAATTTTGAACCCGTATGGAATTGATTCAATTATGAAATCATGAATAGTCATTGGTTCAACTGTCCATAGTATCCATAGACATCGTAATCTAAACTCTTCTTCCATATTCCATATATAATATGTGAAAGGTTTTTTCGGAAAAAAGTCTTAGCAAGACAGCATCTTTAACATCCATTTAAAATCTATGGATAATAGAACGAAATATATAAGCAAACGCTTATTGAATCCGCATCTTCAAGTGACTCAATAGGATAGGGTAAACAATTTCTTACTTTTTGAGTACTAAAGATTCTATGATCTATGATATGTATATATAACTTGTTTAAGCGGAGATTGAGTACTATTTCAATAATCGCTTCTTGTCCTAAATCATCATATTAAAGTGAATAAAATCAAAAAGATAAGATAAATCACCCCCGCCCAACCGTTACATAGACTTCCAGCTTCTCATTAGAGTCAAAGACGAAATACCTAAATAGAATGAGATCCAACGAAAAAACATTGGCTCTATATCATCTAGAACTAGGATAGTTAAATTAATATGGATTAAATCCTATCCACTCCCCTTCTTCTTTCGATGGGAAAGATGTAGCATAAAAACCATCTATGCGCTGGGACGGAAGGATTCGAACCTCCGAATAGCGGGACCAAAACCCGTTGCCTTACCACTTGGCGACGCCCCATTTCAATCTCTAATCTATACTAAGAAACAATAATATTGTTATTGGTTCTTTGTCAACTCCAGCCCCCAAAAATATATATAAATATGTATAGAATACATTGGTACCATCGTTTTGATGCATATAGATATAGAATTCAACTAAATTTATTGATCATTAGATAGAATTCAATTAAGATATTGTATGAAAGTATCATTTCTTCTATTCTCCTTTGAGAATTGGAGGATTTTTGATTGGGCGGATGCAAAGAAGAAGAATTTTTTGTATACCTTACTTACTTTCCTCCTTTTTCCTTGTATCAAAAACTCAATCAAAATACAATTATCTCCAAGAAAAAAATGTCTCTTATGCTTAACATCGTTAGTTTGATCTGTATTTGTATTAATTCTGCCCTTTATTCGAGTAGTTTTTTCTTCGGCAAATTGCCCGAAGCCTATGCTTTTTTGAATCCAATCGTAGATGTTATGCCAGTCATACCTGTGCTCTTTTTTCTCTTAGCTTTTGTTTGGCAAGCCGCTGTAAGTTTTCGATGAGATTCTTAATAATATCCTAGAAAGTGCATGATTTCTTCGAGAAAAAATTTTTTAAATTGATAAAATGAGATAAGTTTTAGAGTATGAACCCCCGATTCGTACACTGAAATTCTTGGATAGTCGTCGGCTTACGCCCATTTCCTCATTTTTGACCCCTTTTTGAATAAAAGACCCTAACCCCTAATATAGGGTTAGGGTCTCGCACAAAATTTCTATATAAACAACAATTTTTGTTAATGTAAAAGAAATGAATTTGTGACAATTCATTTCGATTTCTAGAAAAAAACTCATTTCTTGGTGTCAAAATCAGATATATGTTATTAAAGATCGAACATCTATTCTCTTTTTTTTTCAAAAAATCATTTGGAGATTGTGAAATGCTTACTCTGAAACTCTTCGTTTATACCGTAGTGATATTTTTTGTTTCTCTCTTTATCTTTGGATTCCTATCTAATGATCCGGGCCGTAACCCTGGACGTGAAGAATAAAATATGAATTGGTTCATTTTCAAATTTTCTTAGGGTTTTAGTTATTCCACATGTTTAACTAAGATTTTCAAAATTTGAAAAAATAAAATAAATCAAGTCATCAATGGAAACGGAAAGAGAGGGATT